AGAAACAAACAATTGGGTTATCAAAAGTCTTATTTTTATAACAAGAATAATAAAAGAACTTTCAAAAGTAAATCCAATTCGATTATTGCGGTTAAAAGAAGTAGAAGTATATGAATCGAGTGAAATTAAAGAAGAAAAAGATTCCATAATCAGCAATCAGATAATTCACGAATCATTTAATCAAATTACATCTCCGAGTTGGAAAAATTCTTCAGTGACAGAAAAAAAAATGAAGGATCTCACTGATAGAACAAGTACAATTCGAAATCAAGTAGAAAGAATCACAAAAGAGAAAAAAAAAGTAACTCCAAGAATCAATAATCTTAGTCCTAACAAAACAAGTTATAATGCTAAAAGATTCGGGCAAATATTAAAAAGAAGGACTGCTGGATTAATCGCTAAATTACCCCTGTTTTTCAAATCTTTCATTCAAAGAATATACACAGATATCTTTTTATCTATCATGAATATTCCCAGAATGAATACAGAACTTTCTCTTGAATCAACAAAAAAAAAATCCATTTCTAATAATGAAGAAGAAAAAATGAATAATGAAGAAGAAAAAATGAATAATGAAGAAGAAAAAATGAATAAAAAAAAGAAAAATCCAATTATTTCTACTATCAAAAAGGCACTTGATTCTATTAGAAATAGTAAACTAATTTCACATCTTTTTTATGAATTATCCTGCGTGTCACAAGCATATGTATTTTACAAATTATCACACCAACTTAGTAACTCGTATAAATCTGTTCTTCAACATCAAGGAAGCCCTTTTTTTCTTAAGCCCGAAATAAAGGCTCCTTTTGAAACACAAGGAATGGGTCATTCGAGTTATGAAATGAATCACTGGAAAACCTGCTTAAGAGGGTTAAGAGGACATTATCAATACGATTTATCTCAGATCAGATGGTCTAGATTAATACCAGAAAAATGGCGAAATAGAGTTCATCAGCGTCGTATAGCTAAAAATGAAAATTTTAGCAAATGTCATTCAAAGGACCAATTAATTCATTTCAAAAAACAAAAACAATTTGAAGTGGATTCATTATCTAATCAAAAAGAGAATTTTCAAAAATACTATAGATATGATCTTTTATCATATCAATTTCTTAATTATGAAAATAAAAGGGAATGCTGTTTTTATAGATCTCCGTTTCAAGGAAATACAAACCAAGAGATTTCTTATAAAACGGCTAAACTTTTTGATATGCTGGGGAACGTCCCTATTAAGAATTTTCTAGGAAAGATTCCATATATGGAAAAAACGACCGAATCAAAATATTTTGATTGGAAAATTCTCCATTTTGATCTTAGAAAAAAAGTCGATATTGAGGCCTGGATCACGATCGATACCAATAGGAATCAAAGGAAAAAAATTCGTACTAATAATTCTGAAATAATTCATAAAAATGATCTTTTTTATCTTCTGATTCCAGATATGATTCCAGAAATCAATCCACCAAATTCAAACGGATTTTTTGATTGGATGGGAATGAATGAAAAAATGCTAAAGGATCCCATATCGAATCGTTGGTTCTTCCCAGAATTTGTGTTACTTTCTAATGCATATAAAACGAAACCTTGGTTTATACCAAGCAAATTACTTCTTTTAAATTTGAATAGAAATCAAAATAGTAGTAGTACTGAAAAGGAAAAGATCAATGACAAGGAAAAAGGAAGTGACAAGGAAAAAGGAAGTGACAAGGAAAAAGGAAGTGACAAGGAAAAAGGAAGTGACAAGGAAAAAGGAAGTGACAAGGAAAAAGGAAGTGACAAGGAAAAAGGAAGTGACAAGGAAGAAGGAAGTGACAAGGAAAAAGGAAGTGACAAGGAAGAAGGAAGTGACAAGGAAAAAGGAAGTGACAAGGAAGAAGGAAGTGACAAGGAAGAAGGAAGTTTTTTGATAGCATCGAATCATCGAAATCAAGAAGAAAAAGAATCCACAAGCCGAGGAGATCTTGAATCCGTTCTCCCACAACAAAAAGATATTGAAGAAAATGATGAAAGATCAGACATGAAAAAAGGGAAAAAGAAAAAAAAAAAAAGCATCATGGAAACAGAACTAGATTTCTTCCTGAAACGTTATTCTCTTTTTCAATTGCAATTCGACGATACTTTGAGTCAAAGAATGATCAATAATATCAGGATGTATTGTCTCCTGCTTAGACTGAGAGATCCAAGAAAAATTATTCTAGCCTCGGTTGAAAGGAGACAACTGAGTTTGGATATCATGATGGTTCAGAATTTTACAGAATGGATGGAAACAGAAGTACTTACTATAGAACCGATTCGTCTGTCTGGAAAAAAAGATGGACAATTTATTATGTATCAAACCATAGGTACTTCGTTGGTTCATAAGAGTAAGGACCAAACGCAAGAGCAAAGATATGTTTCTAAGAAACATTTTGATGAAGCTATTTCAGCACATGACAGAATAAGTAGAAATAGAGACAAAAATCATTTTGATTTACTTGTTCCTGAAAATATTTTCTCGTTT